TTTGACCCAATTTTTTTTTTCTCTTTATCATTCAGGAAAGACAAGAAAATTTCAGGATAGCAAACATTCTCTAGAATTTCTCTTAGATTCGAACCCATAGCTGATGATAGAACTAGAATAGATATTTTCTGTTTCCTACTCACACGAGCCCATATCCTTGCTTTTCGATCAATCTCTAATTCTAATCTTCCTCCCCAATCTGATATTATGGTTCCGGTATAGACCGAAATTCCGTTATGGTCCAATTCTGACCGGTAATAGATACCGGGACTTTGCAATATTTGATTGATCACAATTCTGTATATTCCATTTACTATAGAAGTTCCCAGGGAATTCATTAAAGGAATGTTTCCAATAAAAAGAGTTTGTTCTTGCATATCCCTACTGGTTTTCCAAATTAATCCCGCGGATACATATAATTCAGAAGAATATGTGAGTGATTCATATACAGCATCTATTTCTTTTATCAAAGGTTCTACCAATTGATATGTTTCCACAAATAATTGAAATTCAATTTCTTGATCTGTATCTTCAATTTTTGGAAACTTATAAAGTTCTTCTGTTAAGCCCTGATCAATGAATCTACAAAATCCTTCAAATTGTATCTGATTAAAACCAGGTATTGTAGACATTCCCTCATTTCCATCCCCGAGCATTTTGAATTTCCCTTTTCTCGAAAAAATTCCATTATTGACCCATTCTTCATCAAATCATATGGATTGATTTAGCAATGATGGAATTTCTATTTTGTTTACTGAATCACATGAAATTTGACCCACCCCATATATGGAATGTATGAAATGCATATGAACGGAGGAATAAAGATAATTTTCTATTCAAATTGGAATTTGTAACAGATACAAAATCGAAAGGAATTAATAAATTCCACTTAGACTTATGGAGTTTTGGATATTCTATCCAAAAAAAAAGTGATTCCATTTCTACCATTATTATGATATTACATATTCTAATCCGATTGGGTACCAGAAAAATAAATGGATTCGGGATTTAATCTGTTCGATGATATAAAGACATTATAATCATCAAAAATATAGAGTTGATATTTTTTTATCACTTAACTTTTTCATGGATTCTATTGTTCAACAAATGATTCGCATAAAAGAGAGATACTTTTACCTTTTTTTAGTAGAATACGATCGAAAAGCATAACATAGTAATAAAGCTTGTATTTATTAACCGTGTGTAGATAGCTATCTATGTTTCCTCCTTTATTGAAGTTCTATTCGGGACAGCGCGTGCTTGCTATGCTATATCAAAATTTCCATTTTCTATTCCATCTATTGAATGAAAAATGGAAGCACTCCAATTTACTGATAATTCCCTATAGGCATCATATATAGATATGATATCCAATTAGATATTTGTATAACAATTTATGTTCTGGGGTTTACATATACTTCTATTTGCTGTTATAATGGAAATTGGGAAGGATTTTTTTGATGGAAAAGAATCAATACTGATTAGTTATGTATCAATTTGGATTGTCTTATATCATTAGGATTAAGAAAAGACAATTTTGGATTCAAATCCAAGAATCGTTCATGAATTTACAGTCACATTTAATAGTTAATGGTTCCAATTTGTCCTAAATTTTGCCTTTTTGTGACTGAAAAACCACATTTGGTTTTTCAATTTTTCAATATCAATATAAAAAAGAGAGGGAAAGTTTTTAGAGATTTAGGTTTTGAGATACTATACATACAACCGAAGGGATGGATTCAATCCAAAAAACGAAGGATTTTTTTCTTTTCGGGCATTCGGGAAAGGGTTAAATTTAAGAAAACGGAATTCAAGATGCAAGTCCAATAAAAAAAGAAGTTTAGGAATCCCCCACCCGACCGACGCAAACAAAGGGGGACTTTTTTCATCTATTTTGTAGGGTATCATACATTTTGGCGGCATGGCCGAGCGGTAAGGCGGGGGACTGCAAATCCTTTTTCCCCAGTTCAAATCCGGGTGTCGCCTGATCAAGAAAAAACTCGAAATCTCTTATTTCGTTTTGCTGATATAACTCACTGAATTTTTCCCCAGCAGAAGCAAACAAAGTAAAAGGACTCTTGAGACTTGCTTGCTTGGTTCTAAACATCTGGAAGTTTGGCTCTCAAAAGCTAAAGTGCTCTAAATCCTTGCCTCTAGGATTCAAGGACAGATTCGAGTGGTGGAAGGGCTCTCATATAAAGATTTATTGATTCCCTTCCACTACTAATGTAGTGTTTAATTACCGGGTCCTGAATTAGATTGGATAGCCCCACGAAAAATCGAATTAGTGTGGTTGTGGAAAGGGCTGAAGATACTTTCTATACAGACTCAGGAGAGTCTCTAAGTCCTCGGTATCGAATAACAATTCGAAGGAAAATTGGCTTTATAAAATTGAAATGGAAAAAGAAATTCTTTCTTTTCAAAAAACCCTAGTCAAGAATGGAATAGGTGGTCCTCCAATTGTTTCACAGAGACAATCCTTAGACAGTAAGAATTAGAT